AGGTGAGGGAGTGGTTGATAGGAGGGTGCGGGATAGGGGGTATTCACATCTATAGATAGCTTTTTTGAATAGGAAAATTTTAATGAATTAACGATAAAGATTAGCGTGAGTAGTGCCAGGTAAGTAACTTCTAACATATGTTGCATGTGCTCAGTTCTGTTTTTGGGGTTTGGCAGAACAATTACGGGTGCTTGTATACTTTTGAGGTTACGGGGGGTAAGGGGGGTTTGATCTAATTAGCCTTTATCTGTTGGATACGTATACGTGTATACGTGTGTGTGTGTGTGTGTGTATGTCCTGTAACCATTGACTGAATAGCACCTTATGGTTGTGCGATGCGGATAAATGATGAAGGATAAGCCCAGCTACAAGTTATTTGACTGCTACGAGGCCTTTACGGCCATAGCTGAGTGATACCAGTCCCTCCCCCCCCAAAATTAAAAAATACCAAATGCATGACACCACAGTTATGTGTGATCATGGGCTGATTAGTCATTAGTCCATCGAGATGTCCCATTTGAAGGGTTAGTAGGATTGGATTGAGGACTATCATGGCCCTGAAGTAAGAACCAGATGCCAGGTATAGTTTCAGGATAGAAACCCCCACATTTCATGGGCCCGGAGCGAGAAGAGGTATACGTCTTGCAAGGGTTGATGGTTTCTCGAGGCTTGGTGATTAAGCTCGTGATCTAAGTGAAGTGCACGTATGTCAAGTCAAGCATAGTATGTACATGCTTATATGCATGGGGCAAACCAATAATGCACGATATACATAGGGGTGGGGAAAAAGAGGTATCTACTGGGGAAGTACATGAGATGTTATTAAATATATGAATTAAGGTGTGATAGGTCAGGGAATAGTTTAGTTAGAATGTCAGCTTTGGGTGCTGATGGCGAGGCTATTGCTTCTTCCTTGAGTCTTAGGGAGAGAGTGTTCTCCATTTTTGGTTTACAAGACCAAAGTAATCAGTATACTACAAAGACTCTTCATTTTAATAGGTTGTTTTCAATAATGCTGATGATTGGTATGAAGACTAGGAGAATTGCGAAGTAAAGGATCGAGGCTAGTTGGCCAATGATAATGAATGGGTGTTCCACTGGTTGTCCTCCGATTCAAGTTAGGGTGAGGAGGTCAGCTACTAATAGTCAGAATAAGCACTGGCTGAGTGGGCGAAATATCATGCCTCGTTGTTTTGAGGTGTGAAGTAGGGGAATGATAGCTAGGATTAAAATGGAGAAGATTAGGGCCAGTACGCCGCCCAGTTTGTTGGGGATAGATCGTAGGATTGCATAGGCGAATAGGAAGTATCATTCGGGTTTAATATGGGGTGGTGTGTTAAGTGGGTTGGCGGGGATATAGTTGTCTGGGTCTCCTAATAAGTCGGGCGAGAATAGTACTAGTATTATGAGAACTAGGACTAGGAATAGGCCTCCCAGAATATCCTTGATGGTATAGTATGGGTGGAATGGAATTTTGTCAGAGTCGGAGGGGATTCCTGAGGGATTATTGGATCCTGTTTCGTGGAGAAACAGCAGGTGGACTGCCGCTAGGGCCAAAATGATGAATGGTAGGATAAAGTGGAAGGCGAAAAATCGTGTCAAGGTGGCTTTGTCCACTGAAAATCCTCCTCAGATTCATTCTACAAGGTTGGTTCCGATGTAAGGGATGGCTGATAGTAGGTTAGTAATTACGGTTGCTCCTCAAAAAGATATTTGTCCTCATGGTAAGACGTAACCTATGAATGCTGTTGCTATAACTGCGAATAATAGGATAATGCCGATATTTCACGTTTCGGGGTACATGTAGGACCCGTAATATAAGCCCCGTCCAACGTGTAGGAATAGGCAGATGAAGAATATAGAGGCCCCGTTGGCGTGTATGTACCGGATGATTCAACCGTAGTTAACATCGCGGCAAATGTGGGTGACTGACGAAAAGGCTGTGGTAGTGTCTGATGTATAATGTATGGCTAAGAATAAACCTGTAAGAATCTGAAGGATTAGGCAAACTCCGAGGAGGGAGCCGAAATTTCATCATGCTGAGATGTTTGACGGTGCGGGTAAATCAATGAATGAGTTGTTGATAATTTTAGCTAGTGGGTGGGTTTTACGAATGTTGGTCATTAACGTTCTTATAGTTGAAATACAACGGTGATTTTTCATGTCACTAGTCATGGTTAGATCCCATGTAGGAATAATGATGACATACATTGTATTCATTTTAAGTGTTATTTTTGTAGTTAGTTTTGTAGGGTTTTCTTCAAAACCTTCTCCTATCTACGGTGGGTTAGTTTTAATTATTAGTGGGGCTGTTGGTTGTGGAATTGTATTGAGTTTTGGAGGGTCTTTTCTGGGGTTAATAGTGTTCTTAATTTATTTAGGAGGTATGTTGGTTGTTTTTGGGTATACTACTGCTATGGCTACTGAGCAGTATCCTGAGGTTTGGGTTTCTAACAAGGCTGTTTTGGGTGCCTTTATTGTTGGCCTATTGTCTGAGTTGTTAACTGCTTGTTACATTTTGAAGGGTGATGATGTTGAGGTTGAAGTTGTATTAAAGTTTAATGGGGCGGGTGATTGAGTTATTTATGACACAGGCGACTCAGGGTTCTTTAGTGAGGAAGCCATGGGGATTGCGGCATTGTATAGCTATGGGACTTGACTTGTTATTGTCACTGGTTGGTCGCTCTTTATCGGAGTACTGGTGATTATAGAGGTTACTCGTGGAAATTAAGTGCGAATAGGCTAAGGGCTAGGGTGAGTATAAAGGACATGAAGTACAGTTTAATTAGGCCTTTTTGGCTGGAAACGGTGATTGAGGATTTCATTTGGAAGTGGGAGATGGATTTTGGTAGGATTTTTTCCATTCAAGTTATGTCTAGTAGCGTAGATGCTGATTTTTGGCTTATGAGTAGGTTTGTTTTGGGTATTAGGCGGTGTATAACGGTGGGGAAGTAGCCTAGTATGTTTGAGAATTTAAATAGATTCGAAGGATACTTAAATTTTAGATTTTGTATTATGAGGTTAAGTTCTAGTGCCAGAATGAAACCTAGGATGGTTACTGTGAGGGCCATTATTTTAAGATAATGAGGCATAGTTATCTGTGGGGTGGTGGTGGGTGTAATGTTGTAGGAAATTAAGAATCCTGCAAAGATGCTCCCAAATAAGAGGCGTTTAATGGAATTGATTAGGAGTGGATTATTCTCGTTGATTGTGATAATGGGGTTGAAGCGAGGTTGTCCTAGAAGTGCAAAGAATATAATTCGAGTGCTGTAGGCGGCTGTTATGGATGTGGCAACGAGAGTTATTAGTAGGGCTCAGGCGTTGGTATACGACGTGTTGGCGGTCTCGATGATCAGGTCTTTGGAGTAGAATCCTGTTAAGAAAGGTATTCCTGTGAGTGCTAGGCTTCCGACAATTAGGGAAGTGGTGGTGAATGGCAGTGCTTTGAACAGGCCTCCCATTTTTCGAATGTCTTGTTCGTCGTTCAGGCTGTGGATAATTGATCCGGAGCACATGAACAGTATGGCTTTGAAGAATGCGTGTGTGCAAATATGGAGGAATGCCAGGTAGGGTTGGTTGATACCGATGGTTACGATTATTAGTCCGAGCTGGCTGGAAGTGGAAAAAGCAACGATTTTTTTGATGTCGTTTTGCGTTAAGGCGCATATCGCTGTAAATAGAGTTGTAATTGCTCCCAGACATAGTGTGACGGTTTGTATTGTCATGTTTTGTTCTATTAGGGGGTGGAATCGAATTAAGAGGAATACTCCTGCTACCACTATTGTGCTTGAGTGCAGTAGAGCTGATACAGGGGTAGGGCCTTCTATGGCTGAGGGTAGTCATGGGTGAAGGCCAAATTGTGCGGATTTTCCAGTGGCTGCTAGGAGTAGACCAGTGAGAGGAATGTTTAGGTTTTCGTGGTTAGTCATGAAGATTTGTTGAAGGTCTCACGTGTTTAAGTTAGTTAGAAATCAGGCCATAGCCATGATGAACCCTACGTCTCCGATGCGGTTATATAGGATAGCCTGCAGTGCAGCTGTGTTTGCGTCTGTTCGCCCGTATCATCAGCCGATGAGCAAGAAAGATATAATGCCTACTCCTTCCCAGCCGATGAATAGTTGGAATATGTTGTTGGCCGTGACCAGGACTATTATGGTGATGAGGAATATGAGTAGATACTTGAAGAATCGGTTGATGTAGGGGTCTGAGTGTATGTACCATATTGAGAATTCTATGATTGATCACGTGACAAATAATGCTACTGGTACAAAGATTGCCGAAAAGTAGTCAATTTTGAAGCTGAGGGATAATTTTATAGTTTGGATAGTGACTCAGTGTCAGTTTGAGATTATCGTGTCTTGTCCTAGGTGCAGAAATATTATTATAGGAATTAGGCTGGTTATGAACGCGTATGAGATAGTGGTTTTTACATATTGTGGGTAGAGTTTGTTAGTGTATATGGTGGTGTAGGTTATTATGATGGGGAAAGTCAGTATAAGTAATGTGACGAGAATGGAGGAAGTGAATAGATTAATTACTTCTATTTGGAGTTGCACCAATTTTTTGGTTCCTAAGACCAACGGATTACTACTATCCTTTAAAAGTTGAGAAAGCCATGTTTTTACACATGGAGGCATGAGTTAGCAGTCCCTGCATTTACTTTCTCGGTAAATAAAAAGATTTGAGCTTTTATTGTTAGATTCACAATCTAATGTTTTTGTTAAACTATATTTACAGTAAAGGGGGCCTAGAATGACCTTGGGGTTGAGTGAGAGGAGTAGTAAGGGTAATAGGTGGAGGGTTATTAGAGAATTTTCTCGTGTAAACGATGGTTTGATATTTTTGACGTGGTGTGTGTGTTTTCCACGTTGTGTGGTAATTAGTATATATAGGGAGTATAGGGCGGTAAGAGTAATATTGATCCCCATTATGATAATGGTGAGGTTAGATCATGAGAATGAGGCCATAACCACGAATAATTCCCCTACTAGATTAATTGTGGGAGGGAGTGCCAGGTTGGTTAAGCTGGCGAGTAGTCACCATGCGGCTATTAGTGGTAAGAGTGTCTGTAGTCCTCGTGCAAGAATTATAGTACGGCTATGGACGCGTTCATAATTAGAGTTGGCTAGGCAGAATAGTATAGAGGATGTTAGACCGTGGGCGATTATTAGGGCAGTTGCTCCTATGTAGCTTCATGGCGATTGAATGAGCACTGCTACGATTACTAGGGCCATGTGGCTTACGGAGGAGTAGGCGATTAGAGATTTTAGGTCTGTTTGACGAAGGCAGATGGAGCTGGTCATAATTATTCCTCAGAGGGATAGTATTATAAAAGGGTATGCTATATAGTTTGTTAATGGGTTTAGTAGGATAGTGATTCGTATTATTCCATACCCTCCTAGCTTTAGGAGCACGGCAGCAAGGACTATAGATCCAGCAATGGGGGCCTCTACATGGGCTTTTGGGAGTCATAGGTGGAGGCCGTACAGTGGTATTTTTACTATAAATGCTATCATACATGCTAGCCATAGTAGGGCGTTGGATCAAGAGTCTAATAGGGGTTGTGCTCAGTACTGGATTACTAGTAAGTTTAGGGTTCCTAGGTTATTTTGCATTCATAGCAATGCGATCAGGAGGGGAAGGGACCCTACTAGGGTGTAAAACAAGAAATACAGGCCGGCGTTTAAGCGTTCCGTTTGATTACCCCACCGGGTGATAATAATCAGTGTTGGCATTAGTGTGGCCTCAAATAGAATGTAAAATATAATTAGTTCTGAGGCGGTAAATGTTATAATTAGGAATAACTGTAGTGTGGTTAGTATTGTAATATAAAGTTTTTTTCGGGTAAGGGTTTCTTTTGATAAGTGGTGTTGACTCGCTACAAGTATTAGAGGGAGGAGTCATGTTGTGAGTACCAGTAGGGGTGCTGATAGGGAATCAGTGAAGAACAGTAAGGAGGAGTTTAGGTTGTTGTCTGTGAATTGATTGAGGTATGTCAGGCTGACAAGGCTAATTAGTATACTGTATGCCGTTGTGTTGATTCAAATTATGTTAGATTTCGATAATCATGTCAAGGGGATTAGCATTATAGTTGGGATGATAATTTTTAGCATTGTAGTAAGTTTAGGTTTTGTACGTGGTCTGTTCCGTATGTGTTGGAGATTATGACTAGTAAGGACAGTCCTAGTGCTGCTTCACAGGCAGCGAATACAAGGAGGATGATGGGGGTTATACTGGCTAGCGTGAAGTGGTTAGTCAGAATTGCTATTGTTATTATGACGAAGAGGGACAGCATTATGCCCTCTAGGCAGAGTAAAGAGGATATTAGATGGGATCGGTAGATGAGTAGTCCCATAAAAGATAGAGTAAAGGCTAGGAAAATATTAATGTACACTACGGACATTTGATAATTGTAATATGGGTTACAATCTAATGAGTCGAAATCATTTGTTTTGGTTAAACTAATTATCATTATTCATTTCATTCTAGGCCTTCTTCGGTTCATTCGTAGGCCAAACTCACAGCCAATAAGGAAACCAGTGCCAGTGCTATGGTGAGGGTCGTTTTTAGATTGATTGATTGGGAGGCTCATGGTAGTGGCAGGAGTAGAGCGATTTCCAGATCAAACAATAGGAAGGTAATGGCTACTAGGAAAAATTTCATGGAGAAAGGTAGGCGTGCTGATCCTAGGGGATCAAAGCCGCACTCATAGGGGCTTGCTTTTTCTGTGTAGATATTTAGTTGAGGTAGTCAGAATGCGATTAGGATGAGTAGGGATGCTAAGGATACGTTGATGAATAGGGTTAGTACTATGTTTATTATTTCTCTCCGGGCTGTTACCAGAACTAGTTGATTGGAAGTCGACTGTACTTGTTAATACTAGAGAAATAAGATCCTCATCAATAGATGGAAACGTACAGGAATAGTCATACGACGTCTACAAAGTGTCAATATCAGGCGGCCGCTTCAAATCCGAAATGATGGTTAGATGTGAAGTGGTAATTTAGTTGTCGTAGAAAGCATACAATGAGGAAAGTAGAGCCGATGATGACATGAAGTCCGTGGAATCCTGTGGCTATAAAGAATGTGGAGCCATAGATTCCATCGGAAATTGTAAAAGGTGTTTCGTAATATTCTGAAGCTTGTAGGAGGGTGAAATATAGGCCTAAGGAGATCGTAATGAATAGTGCTTGAAGTATGTGTTTGCGGTTACCCTCTATTAGGCTATGATGGGCTCAGGTGATGGAAACTCCGGATGCTAGGAGGACTGAGGTATTTAGTAGTGGTACTTCAAATGGGTTTAAGGGTGTGATACCTGTAGGCGGTCAGCAACCTCCTAATTCGGGGGTTGGTGCTAGACTTGAGTGGTAAAAGGCTCAGAAGAAACCTGCGAAGAAAAAGACTTCTGATACGATGAAAAGGATTATTCCATATCGTAGGCCTTTTTGAACGGTGGGGGTGTGGTGGCCCTGGAACGTTCCTTCTCGGACGATATCTCGTCATCATTGGTATATGGTTAACAGGTTAGTTGTTATACCCAGGGTCAGGAGGGACATTGAATTAAAGTGGAATCACATTACTAGTCCTGATGTCATGAGGAGAGCGGAGAGAGCTCCTGTTAGTGGTCATGGGCTTGGATTAACTATGTGGTATGAATGGGTTTGGTGGGTCATTAAGTGTTATCATGTAAATATAAGCTTACTAATAAGGTAAAGACGTAGGCTTGAATAAGGGCTACTGCAAATTCTAGGATAGTTAGGAGGATGAGAATGATAAAGGTTACTGCAGCTGTGATAGTACTAATACTTATCAGGGCTAGGGTGGCCCCTCCGATTAGATGGATTAATAGGTGACCTGCGGTGATGTTGGCTGTTAATCGTACGGCTAGGGCTATTGGTTGGATAAATAAGCTAATGGTTTCGATAATTACGAGTATGGGGATTAGGGGGAGGGGTGTTCCTTGTGGTAAAAAGTGAGCTAAGGAGGCCTTTGTTTTGTATCGGAAACCAGTGATTACTGTACCTGCTCATAAGGGGATAGCTATGCCTAAATTTAGGGATAGTTGTGTAGTGGGGGTGAATGAATGGGGTAGGAGGCCTAGAAGGTTAGTGGAGCCGATAAATAGGATTAGGGATATTAGCATTAGCGCCCAGGTTTGTCCTTTTTGGTTGTGAATAGACAATATTTGTTTTGATGTTAATTGTACTAACCATTGTTGGATGGAGATGAGTCGATTGTTAATTAGCCGATTTGGTGAGGGAAACATAATACCTGGGAATATGGTGATGGCGATAATGATAGGAAGTCCTATTATTGTAGGGGTAGTGAAAGAGGAGAATAAATTTTCGTTCATTTTTTTTCTCAAGGTGTAGTGGGCTTCGATATAGACACTGATTTTGGCTCGGGGTTTTCTGGGAAGCTGTGTTTTGATACTTTTAGTTGAAATATGAAGAATAAGGTAATAATTATTGATAAAATCGTAATAAATCATGTTGAGGTGTCTAGCTGTGGCATGTCATTGGGGAGAGATGTGTGCTCCCAATCTTTAACTTAAAAGGTTAATGCTGTTTAGCTTCCCAATGAATTTATAGTATTGAGGCGGATCATTTTTCGAAGTGAGACAGAGGGACTAGCTCGAGTACAATGGGCATGAAGCTGTGGTTAGAGCCGCAAATCTCAGAGCATTGGCCGTAATATAGTCCTGGTCGCATGGCTATGAGGGTAGTTTGGTTGAGACGTCCTGGAATAGCATCAGTTTTTAGCCCTAAGGATGGCACGGCTCATGAGTGTAATACATCTTCAGATGAGATTAGTATGCGAATTGTCATTTCTATTGGAAGGACCACTCGATTGTCTACTTCCAACAGTCGCAATTCTCCGGGTTTTAGTTCTTGAGTTGGGATTATGTAAGAGTCAAAGTTTAGGTCTTCATAGTCTGTATACTCATAGCTTCAGTATCATTGGTGACCTATGGTCTTCACGGTTAAGGAGGGGTTATTGATCTCGTCTATCATATAGAGGATTCGTAGTGAGGGTAGGGCAATTAGGATAAGAATGATAGCGGGCAGGATGGTCCAGACTGTTTCAACTTCTTGGGCGTCTATAGTGCTAGTGTGTGTGAGTTTGGTAGTCAGTATAAGTGAAATGATGTAGAGGACGAGAGAGCTAATTAAGAATACAATTATTAATGTATGATCATGGAAGTGTAGTAGCTCCTCTATAATAGGGGAGGTTGCGTCCTGGAGGCCTAGTTGAAAGGGGTACGCCATAGAGATATAAAGGATTCTCACCTATAATTTGACTTTGACAAAGTCATGTAATTTTTACTAATACCTCTCTATCGAGAAAGACATAATGGTTATGATATTGGCTTGAAACCAATCTTAGGGGGTTCGATTCCTTCCTTTCTTATTTTGTTAACACGTAGGTTGGCTCTTCGAATGTGTGGTATGGGGGAGGGCATCCGTGTAGTCATTCAATATTCGTTGAGGTGAGTTCTACTGTTAATACTTCTCGCTTAGATGCAAAGGCTTCTCAAATTATGAAGATTATTAGTATTACTGCTGTTAGTGAAATGAATGAACCTATGGAAGATACCGTATTTCATGTCGTGTAAGCATCTGGGTAGTCGGAGTATCGTCGTGGCATGCCCGACAGGCCTAGAAAATGTTGAGGGAAAAATGTTATATTAACCCCTACAAATATAATTGTGAAGTGAATTTTTGCTCAAGTGTCATTTAGTGTGTAACCCGTGAACAGTGGGAATCAGTGGACGAATCCGCCTATGATTGCGAATACTGCCCCCATTGAGAGGACGTAATGGAAGTGTGCCACCACGTAGTATGTGTCGTGGAGAACGATGTCTAGCGATGAGTTCGATAATACGATACCCGTTAAACCGCCTACCGTGAAAAGAAAAATAAAACCCAGGGCTCATAGTATGGCCGGTGATCATTTAATATTTCCTCCGTGCAGGGTGGCCAGCCAGCTAAATACTTTTACCCCCGTTGGAATGGCAATAATTATAGTAGCTGAGGTGAAATATGCTCGTGTATCAACATCCATTCCTACAGTAAATATGTGGTGGGCTCATACAATAAACCCTAAGAACCCAATGGATATTATTGCCCAAACTATTCCCATGTAACCGAACGGTTCCTTTTTACCTGAATAATATGTTACGACATGTGAAATAATTCCAAATCCAGGTAGAATTAGGATATACACTTCAGGGTGACCAAAAAATCAAAATAAATGTTGGTACAGAATGGGGTCTCCCCCTCCAGCAGGGTCAAAGAAAGTGGTGTTTAGGTTTCGATCTGTAAGTAGTATAGTAATACCGGCTGCTAGAACTGGCAGGGATAGAAGTAGAAGCACAGCCGTGATTAGGACGGATCATACGAATAAGGGGGTTTGGTATTGTGACATTGCGGGTGGTTTTATGTTGATGATGGTTGTAATAAAGTTGATGGCTCCTAGGATGGATGAGACACCTGCCAGATGTAAAGAAAAGATTGTTAGGTCTACGGATGCTCCTGCATGTGCTAGGTTTCCTGCTAGAGGGGGATATACGGTTCATCCTGTCCCTGCGCCTGCCTCCACCATGGAGGAGGCTAGAAGTAGAAGGAAGGAAGGGGGTAGAAGTCAAAAGCTTATATTATTTATACGTGGAAATGCTATATCGGGGGCACCGATTATTAAGGGCACTAGTCAGTTTCCAAAGCCCCCGATCATGATGGGTATTACCATAAAGAAAATTATTACAAATGCATGAGCGGTTACGACTACATTATAAATCTGGTCGTCTCCTAGTAAAGCGCCAGGTTGACCCAATTCGGCACGAATTAATAGACTAAGGGCAGTGCCTACTATTCCGGCTCAGGCGCCGAATAAAAGGTAAAGGGTGCCGATGTCCTTATGATTTGTGGAAAATAATCATCGATTTATGAACATAGGTAAAATGGCTGATAAGGGCATTAGACTGTAAATCTAAGAATAGGGGTTTAAGTCCCCTTTTTGCCAAGCTCTGTGGTGAAAATTCACGTTGAATTGCAAATTCAAAGAAGCAGCTTCAACCCTGCCGGGGCTTCTCCCGCCTTTTTTTTCTTCGCGGCGGGAGAAGTAGATTGAAGCCAGTTGTTTAGGGTGTTTAGCTGTTAACTAAAGTTTCGTGGGATTGTAGCCCACCAATCTAGAAGGGCTTAGCTTAATTAAAGTGACTGATTTGCGTTCAGTAGATGTGAGATGTGCTCTTGCAGTCCTTAGAGTGGGTTCAGGAGTTAAGTGAATGGCACTTACTTAGGGCTTTGAAGGCCCTTGGTCTTTTTAACCTAAACTTCTAGAACAGCGCTAGCATTATTGGGGTTAGGGGGAGTAATATGGTTGAGGTAATGATAAGTGGGGGTAGAAAAGTTGCGTTTTTTGTATTCTCGAATTGTCATTTTATTTTTATACTATTTGTTGAAGGGAATATGGTTAGTGCTGTTGCGTATGTTAGTCGTATATAAAAATATAGGTTTAGTAGGGCTGTGATTGCCATAAATGTTGCTATAGCGATTATGTTGTTTTTTGTAAGCTCATGGACGATTATTCATTTGGGGATGAAGCCTGAGAGGGGAGGCAGGCCTCCCAGTGATAATATGATTATTAGAATAAATGATGTGATTAGTGGGAGTTTATTTCATATGTGGGATAGTGATAGAGTGGTTGTGGATGAGTTAAGTATAAATAGGGAAAAGGTTCCGAGTGTCATTATGATGTAGATTCCAAGGTTTAGCATTATCAGGGTGGGGTTGTATGTTGTTACGGCAATTATTCATCCCATGTGAGCGATTGATGAGTATGCTAGGATTTTTCGTAGTTGTGTTTGATTGAGGCCGCCTCAGCCTCCTATTAGGACAGATATGACAGCCATGGTTATCAATAAGTTTGGGTTTATAGATGGGGAGATCTGGTATAGAACAGATAGAGGGGCAATTTTCTGTCAGGTAAGCAGGATTATTCCTGATGACAGTGGGATTCCTTGGGTCACTTCGGGTACTCAGAAGTGAAAGGGTGATAGTCCTAGTTTCATTGCCAGGGCTACTGTCATTACGTTTGATGCGATTGGGTTGGGCGTGCTTAGCATGGTTCATTGTCCTGTTAATAATAGGTTAATGATGATTCCTAGTATGAGAAGTATGGAGGCGGTGGCCTGGGTGAGAAAGTATTTTGTTGATGCTTCTATGGCTCGGGGGCTGAATTTTTTCATTAGAATGGGGATAACAGCTAGTATGTTCATCTCGAATCCGATTCAGATTGTTAGTCAGTGGGAACTGATTAGAACTATCATGGTTCCTGAGATGACGGTTGATATGATAATGGTGAGGATAGGGGGTTTGATTAGTACGGGAAGGGGATAAACCAACATTTTCGGGGTATGGGCCCGATAGCTTATTTAGCTGACCTTACTGTAGAATTTGGTGTAAGTTTGGTAGCACGAAGATTTTTGAGTTCTTAGGATTAGGTTCAATTCCTATAGTTCTAGAAATAAGAGGGTTTAAACCTCTATAATTTACTCTATCAAAGTAACTCTTTTGTCAGACATATTTCTTATGTTTGGGGGGGAATACTTGCTGTTATGATGGGCAGGGCTATGTGTCATATGCATAGGGCTAGGGTCAGAGGGAGGAAATTTTTTCATAACAAGTGTATGAGTTGGTCGTAGCGAAATCGTGGATAGGATGCTCGGATTCATAAGAAGGAAATGGTTAGCAAGAGTGTTTTCATAGTGAAGTTAACGGAGTAAAGTTCTGGTAGGTAGGGGGTGTGGAATGCGCCGAAGAATAGAATGGTTGTGAGAATATTTATTATAATAATGTTGGCATACTCAGCTAGGAAGAACAGGGCGAATGGTCCAGCTGCATATTCAACGTTAAATCCAGAGACTAGTTCTGATTCTCCTTCTGTTAGGTCGAACGGAGCACGGTTGGTTTCTGCTAGGGTTGAGATGAATCATATTATGGCTAGGGGTCACGTGGGGAGGATTAATCATAGGTGTTCCTGTGTAATAATTAGTGTGGATAGGGTGAAGGAGCCATTTATTAGTAGCACTGATAGAAGAATGATGGCCAGGGTTACTTCATAGGAGATCGTTTGGGCTACGGCTCGAAGGGCCCCAATCAGGGCGTACTTTGAATTTGAGGCTCAACCAGATCATAGGATGGAATATACGGCAAGGCTTGATATTGCTAGTATAAATAGGATTCCTAGGTTTATGTTGATGAGGGGGTAGGGTATAGGTAGTGGGATTCATATGGTTAGGGCCAGTGTTAAGGCTAGGATTGGGGCTATTATGAATATGGTGATGGATGATGTTAGGGGTCGTAGGGGTTCTTTGGTGAAAAGCTTTACAGCGTCCGCAATTGGTTGGAGGAGGCCGTAGGGGCCTACAATGTTTGGGCCTTTACGGAGTTGTATGTACCCCAGAACTTTTCGTTCTACTAGTGTTAGGAAAGCTACAGCGAGTAGGATGGGTACGATTAGCGAGATGATGTTAATTATAAACATGATGTTAGGAAGAGGATTTGAACCTCTGGGAATAAAAGTTTAAGTTTTACGCAATTACTGGGCTCTGCCACCCTAACAAGCCCTATTTCTAGGGCTGTGAGGTGAGATGGACTGGCTAGGTTAAGATTATATCATCTATTAGTCCTAAGGCATTCCGGTAGAATAGGCCTTACTTCTCTTGTCCTTTCGTACTGGGAGGAATTGTTGTAATAGATAGAAACCGACCTGGATTGCTCCGGTCTGAACTCAGATCACGTAGGACTTTAATCGTTGAACAAACGAACCCTTAATAGCTGCTGCACCATTAGGATGTCCTGATCCAACATCGAGGTCGTAAACCCTATTGTTGATATGAACTCTCGAATAGGATTGCGCTGTTATCCCTAGGGTAACTTGTTCCGTTGATCAAGCTATTGGATCAATAAATGATAGGACGCTTCGACTAGTTTGTCTATGCTTATATTACTCGGAGGTTATTTTATTTTCCGAGGTCACCCCAACCTAAATTGTTAACCCATTAGTAAAGTTATGTTAGACCTATCGGTGGTTGAGTGATTTATTATGGGTTAATTAATTAAAGCTCCATAGGGTCTTCTCGTCTTATTAGTTCATCCTCGCCTCTTCACGGGGAGGTCAATTTCACTGATTGGAAGTAAGAGACAGTTAAACCCTCGTGTGGCCATTCATACAAGTCCTTATTTAGAGAACAAATGATTATGCTACCTTTGCACGGTCAGGATACCGCGGCCGTTAAACTGATGTCACTGGGCAGGCAGTGCCTCCAATACTGGAAATGCTGGAGGTGATGTTTTTGGTAAACAGGCGGGGTTTATGTTTGCCGAGTTCCTTTTACTTCTTTTAATCTTTCCTTGCTGCACACCTGTGTTGGGTTAACAATTGATTTGATAGGTGGTTTATTAGTGGTTTATTCTTATCATGTTGTTAACTATCAGCGAGCATTCGTTGACTGTTATAAACTTGTGCAGGGAGAAGTATTTCTCGTTACTCATACTAGCATTATTGCTTCTATTGTTGAATAGATTAACCCAGTAGTATGTTAGGAGTTAGTTGGGATTTTTGGGATTAAGGGGGCTGTATTGTTGAGCTTGAACGCTTTCTTAATTGGTGGCTGCTTTTAGGCCTACTATGGTTTTGTTCGGCTTTACTCTCTAAGCAAGGCTGTCTCCTTATTCTAAAAAGCTGTACCTTTTTAGATTATATTTTAAATTTACATTATAATTTTGAGGTTTTTAGGTAAATTTAAAGTTGAACTGAGATTCTGTCCTGGGTAACCAGCTATCACCAGGCTCGTTAGGCTTTTCACCTCTACCTATAAATCTTCTCACTATTTTGCGACACAGATGAGTTTATCCCTGCGGATTGTTCATAGGTAGCTCGTCTGGTTTCGGGGGGTTTAGCTCAAGGTCTCTTCGCCAAACTGTACTAGCTAGCTCATTATGCAAAAGGTACAAGGGGTAATCTTTGCTGTTTGTTACTTTAAATTTTCTTTCATCATTCCCTTGCGGTACTTTCTCTATAGCTCCAAATAGAATTTCTATCTCCTATACTTTAATTTGTGATTAAATGTTTTAATTAGGGGTTGTTGTGGTAGTTGGGTTAGTGGTAGGGTTGGGCTAGCTTTAGTTCAAAGTGGTCATGTTGTATGAAATCTCCTGGGTGTAAGCCAGGTGCTTTGATTAAGCTACCCTTTGGTTTATCCAAGCACACTTTCCAGTACGCTTACCTTGTTACGACTTATCTCCTCTTGCTTTAGTTTGATTTGTATTATGAAGTGTTTAAATGTGTTGCTTGAGGAGGGTGACGGGCGGTGTGTGCGTGCTTCATGGCCCTATTCAACTGAGCTCTCTATTCTCAATTTACTACTAAATCCACCTTTAGTTTTCAGCTTTCATGAAAGCTTTCGTGGTTATGTTCTTGATTAGAAAATGTAGCCCATTTCTTCCCACTCCATGGGTTACACCTTGACCTAACTTTTTTATGTAATATTATTGTGCTTACTTTTTCTCCTTTTAAGGGTTTGCTGAAGATGGCGGTATATAGACTGATTTAGCTAGGAGTGGTGAGGTTTATCGGGGTTTATCGATTACAGAACAGGCTCCTCTAGAGGGATGTAAAGCACCGCCAAGTCCTTTGAGTTTTAGGCTGTTGCTAGTAGTTCTCTGGCAGACAATTTTGTTGTATAAATTGTTTGTGTTTAGGGCTGGGCATAGTGGGGTATCTAATCCCAGTTTGGGTCTCAGCTATCGTGTTGTCGGAATTGATAAAGTCACTTTCGTGGTATATTTTATATTGACAGTAGCTTTTTACGGCCTGGTCAAATTTTAACTTTAGTACTTTGTAATCCTTAACACGTTTTACGCCGTGGGCCTATTAATTCGGGTTAATCGTATGACCGCGGTGGCTGGCACGAAATTTACCAACTCTTGGTATTAACATGGCTTAGTCAAACTTTCGTTCATGGCTTAATTTTTATCACTGCTGTGTCCCGTGGGGGTGTGGTTGAGCAAGGCGTTGTAGGCTACTTGTTTAGTGTGCCTGATGCCCGCTCCTTTTAATCGGCTTTGATTTGGAGGGCATTTTCACCGGAGTGCGGAGGCTTGCATGTGTAATTCTGTTAATAATTAATAGGAAGGCCAGGACCAAACCTTTGTGTTTATGGAGTCTCGTGACTCTTCTAGGCATTTTCAGTGCCTTGCTTTATTTGATAAGCTACATTAAC